AGCCGTCTTTCCTACAGATTGTTAGACTAAGCGCGGCAAATCAAGATCAAATCAATTCCTAGATGATCTGAAAGTTATGTTGCCAATGTCAGTGAATCGGCTTGATATTGATATAGGTTGCCGTGCTCTAGCGGGTAACTCCTTTATTGAAAAGAAGCTCTGGAACTAGAAAAGAAAAGGCCCTCGCAGCGGGAAAAGAAGCTTAAAGGCTTACTTTTATAGAACTACGGGAAGTGGAAAGGAAATTAGAAATTAAGGAAAACAGAAAGAAAGTAAAGGCCGGTTCCACTGATGTAGCTAAACCGGGGGCTGTTGCTGACTCTGATCTTAGAGTGGATTCCTGCTTTGGGGCAGGGAACCGCCCTTACCGACCACTATTCCTACTGGATTGAGAGATCCGGGACTGAAAGCGCTTAGTAAGAAAGATGAAAGGAGGGGACTACAACTATCAATTGATTCAATCCAAACTTGACTTTAAAAATCTGCTTCTCTTTCTTTTCTATTTCTCGTATAGAGAGAGATTGGAATATAGCTTCCACGGAGGAAGAAATCATCATCTCAGATGTTTAAAAAGCGGAATCTATTCATCTCGATTGGGCTGGTCTTCAGTCTACCCATAGAAAGGTAACCCGCATCTTAGTCTGATAAGGCAAGCCGTTTAGCAAGTAAGGACTTACAGGAGAGTCTCTTCAAGACGACTTCAATGGGGACAGCAAGGGGCGTAGCCTTACGAATCGAATACGGGTTAGAGTGTTGTTTACGAAGATCAAGGGAATAAAGACGGTACCTTTGTTAGTCGACCCCGGGGAAAGGCAGGAAGTCGTTCCATTGCCAAGTTAGAGTTTTCCGATAGCGAGTGGAGCGACAGGGTTAGAAGGAAATGGAACTAAGGAATAGACCAAGAGTTTACGGATGTCGGAGAGTCCAAGGTAATGAGAAAGGAAAGCCAGTTTAGCACATTTCCATACTTGGGGTTGTCAGGCGGAGGCCAGGGTGGGTGTATAACCCACAAGAGAAGAAGTTGGACCCTAGGACCTTAGTGGATACTTCATCGGATACTCCGAGAGGTATAAGGGATATCAGTTTGATTGCCCATCGCTCCCGATCAGGATTGCTGAGACCAAGTTAGCAAGATTCTTTTAGGACGAAAAGTCAGTGGGGTGTTAGAACCTCGATACATTCTCTTTGAGGAGTTACCAGAACCCGAGGACTGTTCCTAGCGAACTGACCTTTCCATATCCAGTGGAACAGCCAAGCGCTGTGGAAACTCAGCCTGTGGTACAGGGACAGGGAAAAACCAAAGCAGGAACCTTTTCCAGCCGTTGATGCCCCACATCAGGCACCACGGAGGTCAAGTGGCATTGAGGAGATCAAAAAGAGAGAGGAGACCCGCCGTTTCTTATGATTACGTTGTGTATCTGCATGAGGACGGTACACTTGTAGATGACCCAGTCACCTTTTCACAAGCTTGACTCGAACCAGCACTTCTTTCTTCACTGTAGGAGAACTTCCTGAACTGCCCGGAAAGAAGGATTGTCTCCCTTCTCGGAGAAAGGCTTTCCTGGAAGAAAGTGGAAGACTAGTTATAAGTAAAGATATGCTCGTATTCCCCACCTGGAATAGGACTTTGCAGAGGATGAACTCAAAAATATCCAGGTCTGGGAAAAGAGCTAACCTAACTTGAATATTACTGCTAGCAATCAATCTTGTTGGGTGATTCTAAGGTCTTTTTTTAGCTTAGCCTAAATCGAATATTGACTATTGCCATACAGAATGGCCGTAGAGTGATCTTATATTGATTTCTTTTTCCTATTGCTTCTTTTGCTTTGACATCCAAGACATGAACAAAGAAAGGAAGGGGGAATAGCTATCTTCTTCCCATCTACTCAAGTCAGTGTGAGAGTCGAGTTCAGAGGAGCATCAGCCCACCAGCCCAAACAAAAAGGCCTTCTATGGCTAATTCCTCGCTTGGCGGATCTTCCTCTCCTATTAGCTTACCTTGGCTTCGAGTTACCCTGGTCCTATCGAACCAGCTACTTCATGGATGGTGGCAAATCCTCAAAGAGAATTGATTAAGAGAACCTTCGCTGGATAAGAACTTTGAGTCAATGAATTAACGCCATTCTCCCTTTTTAGTCAGAAAGCTAGTGGCATGCTTACCTTGCCTGGCATCCACTCCCGATTGATTGGATCACTGTAAGAACACACAAATCCATTAGTCAGACAGATTGCCGACTTGTTACCTGCTTTCCTTATGCCTACTTGTCTAAGCCCTTGCAATGGGAGGAAGACCGGGGGATTTCCCTTTGAAGTTGAAGAGGATTCATGCCTCGAATGCGCTCTTTTCATAGTAGAAGATATCCACGCTTAAAGGCTACCCGAGTTCAAAGGTTTAGTTGCGCATCCCTGTCTTCATTGATATTGGGTTGGTGGTCAGTCAGTTAGGAAAGCCGGGTGTGGCGGTCCGATCAACGAAAATCAATCAAGAATTTACATAGATAAGAATCGCAGTGCGCTCTAATCTTGACAGTTGAAATTATCGATGGAGAAAGCAGCAAAGCCCAATGCTAATGATAGAAAGATAAGACCGCTGGTCTATGCCCCCTTTTTAATCTTAAATAAACAGAACCAACCTAAGAGTGTCATTTTACTGTGGGGCAGTTCGCATTAGTAGACTCGGAGGACTGAATAGGTATTCACCTAGGTCCCTCTTCTGGTTCAAATCTCCTTTCTGCCACCAAGGCAGGCTAAGCCAAGGATTTCAAACCTTTCAATAGTCTTAGTGTTCGATGTAGAAAATTGCGTACGTAAAGGTAAAGAAGAAAGTAGGTATTATGTAGGTCCGTATGATATGGGCTTCATTCCTTCAGTTGGAGTTCATGCTTTACCGGTGTATATCACAATTCTCGTAGTATAGTTACAGTCAACACAGTAGCTGTAACGTGAACAGCGCTTTGGCCTTTATTTATATCTAAATAGGCGGCTGAATGATAAAGCCTTTTTCCCATGCTTTTCTTTGGTCAACAACCAAGCACATCTCACTTTCGTAACTACTCGAAGAAGTCTCCCTCTTTTTTTGGGGGAGCGGAAACAAGAATCGAAAGAAAAAAACGAAATGGAATGGGCATTCGAATGGTTGAAAAAGGGATTAGGATGGGAAAAGAAAGAGGCTCAGGCAAGACTCGATCGAATAGATGCGAATAAATATAAAGAGGCTCAGGAGTGGTCTGATGCAGATTTTCCTTCCAATTTGCAGAGCGAGGGCCCAAAGCAACTAGTAGGGGAAGACCCTACCGGGAGCCCCGCTTTACCCTTCGACTCATCTGCTTCGGACTCCATTAACAGCCCGCTTGATCAATTTGAGATAATCCCATTGATTGATATGAAGATAGGTGACTTGTATTTCTCATTCACAAATCCCTCTTTGTTTATGCTGCTCACTCTCAGTTTGGTCTTACTGCTGGTTCATTTTGTTACTAAAAATGGAGGAGGAAAGTCAGTACCCAATGCTTGGCAATCCTTGGTAGAGCTTATTTATGATTTCGTGCCGAACCTGGTAAACGAACAAATAGGTGGTCTTTCCGGAAATGTTAAACAAAAGTTTTTCCCTTGCATCTCGGTCACTTTTACTTTTTCGTTATTTTGTAATCCCCAGGGTATGATACCTTATAGCTTCACAGTTACAAGTCATTTTCTCATTACTTTGGGTCTCTCATTTTCTATTTTTATTGGCATTACTATAGTGGGATTTCAAAGAAATGGGCTTCATTTTTTAAGCTTCTCATTACCCGCAGGAGTCCCACTGCCGTTAGCACCTTTTTTAGTACTCCTTGAGCTAATCCCTCATTGTTTTCGCGCATTAAGCTCAGGAATACGTTTATTTGCTAATATGATGGCCGGTCATAGTTCAGTAAAGATTTTAAGTGGGTCCGCTTGGACTATGCTATGTATGAATGATCTTTTCTATTTCATAGGAGATCTTGGTCCTTTATTTATAGTTCTTGCATTAACCGGTCCGGAATTAGGTGTAGCTATATCACAAGCTCATGTTTCTACGATCTCAATCTGTATTTACTTGAATGATGCTACAAATCTCCATCAAACTTGCTTGTTATTTATAATTGAACAAAAGCGAGGAGCGAAGTTTCTCGAGCTACCGAGTTTACGAGGTGAAGGAGCGATAACCGCAACCAAGAGTCGCTTGTCGAAAGCTTGATTGACCAGAGAGAGTTTCCAGCAACGATAGGGTAAGAGCCGCTTCTTTCTTGCGGGGAACGCTTTCGTAACCAATTTACATTTCCTTGGCTAGTCAACTCATCTTATGCGCTTTTTAAGAAATCCAGTTCAAGTACTCAAAAGTCAAAGAAAGAGAAGGATCTAGTGACGTAAACCACATGATGCCAGTGGCGATGAACACATCCAGCCGAAGCCAATAGCAATCAGCACTCCGGTCATGGTCTGAGAGGAAATGGTAAAAAAGGTTCCGGAGAGGGAAGGTACCACTTAAGAAGTCCCCAATCGTTATTTTATTCATGGATGGAAAGCCTTCGTTATATGAAATTACACTGCCAGTAGTCAGCTTTCAAGTGACCTGTAGGGCTCCTGCCACAAGGATGGGATGGCTGGCTAAGCTTGCTCCAGGACATACGTGGTTGAAGAGAGGTACAACCTCTCTTCCATTATTTGATTGGATTCCCCCTTATCTATCATAGTCAGACTGGAGGCCGAGAGAAAAGGATAGCCAAAAAAGACCCATCACAGAAGAAAAGGGATAGGGGAGATGGCTCTTGGATTGGGAGGCTTAACTGCATTTGTGGTCTCTGTATTAGAAGCAGTTGTTGTAATCTGCATTTTCTTGACAAAGAAGAGGAGTATTGTTAGAAAGACCAGAGAAGACCAGAATTGTAGAGTTCAAACGACAAAAGTCGCCACAAGATTGTAACTTTCTGAGATAAAATCAGCCACAATGGGGTTAATAGAGATAGACTTGTTGGGGAAGGGGAGACCTTCTGAGGCTCTAAACTAATGCAGGGAAGGACATGACTACGTTAACCAGCCGCAAGGGTGTGCCGAAATGGCACAGTGAGTGAATGGGTAGTATCCCGAGTCGGAAGGAATCTACTCTAAAGTGAGTACCCAGGTTCATTCTCAGGTGGTTTTCTGGCAGTTAGTCCAGGAAGAGCGGTTTGAGATCTCATCCGTAGGTCCATTTTTATGGTACTCTTCATGGCAAACACGAGACTACGGCGGAAGGGACCAGACACCCTCCTGCTGAAGGATCTTCGCATATAGCCGCGGAGGCCAATCTCGCTGTCGTGGCTCCGCCAGCCAACCCCCTTCCTGCTGTGGCACCTGCAAGAATTACCAAGAGGTGGCTATGATTAGGCTACAAGTGGGAAAAGAGAATCACGATATGATGCTGAGGATGATACAACAGGTGGCTACTGTTCTCAGCCCAATGTACGAGACGGTCACGGGTCGACAGCCAATTGTCGAGTCAACACTAACTAAAGGCCCATCCTACAGTATGGGAATGTGCACTTGATCAGGAGGCCTGAGGTCGGTCAGGGGAGCCAAAGCAAGACTGCTCCAGCTCAGAGCTCAAATTAGAGCAATGCTGGGGCCGGGGTGGCCGATCCTGCTACCAGTATAGTATAGGAAATGCCCAGGCTGGGGGCATGTTTACACGCACTTGCTCCCGAGTCAAGTAGGAGGAATGCCTGTCGGCCAACAAGGAAGCGAGCAAGGTGCGGAGTCTCAATCACGTGTACGACGGTCGACGGGCGAAAGGGAACCAGAGCAGCAAGCATCACAACTAGAGACATTCCCCGCCACAACAGTTCCACAGGCACCATCGGATCTGGAAAGAAATTACATGGTCGAGGCGCTACAGCAGCTTGGAATTGACGTCAGGCCCTTAATGAGGCCGACGTCTAGGAAACCATACCCTGATTGGATCGACCGACTTCATAAGTTTCCAAAGGGGTATAAGGTGCCTGAGTTTGTTCTCTTTTTTGGTGAGGAGAAGAAGTCGACTATTGAGCATATAGCTCGGTTCTCGGTCCAGTGCGGGGAAGCTAGGTCCAAGGACTACCTCAAGTTGAGGCTCTTTGCCAACTCTCTTACTAAATCGGCCTTCCCCTGGTATATGAACATCCCTCCACACTCTATTAACAGTTGGTACGATCTGGAAAGCAAGTTCCATCCATGAGCAATTCTATAAGACAGAACCTGACATTACAGTGGCCGATTTGGCAAGACTTAGTCAGCTCCAAGGCGAGTCGGTCGAAAAGTACATCGCGAGGTTTAGGAAGCTGAGGACTAGATGTCAGACCTCCTTGACCGAAAAGGAGTGTGTTAGTTTGGCTCTGAGAGGTCTGAACTTCAATATGAGAGAGAAGTTTGAAGGGCAAGAATTCACCGATCTGTTTAACCTGGTCACTAGAGCCGCTAGTTATGAGCGGTTGCGGAAGGAAAAGAAACAGAGAAGGACTTCATCCAAGGGCACTTACTACAAGGATCCAAGTCTAGAAATAGCTGTGGTCGAGTATGATTCGACCCCTGAATCTGAAGACGAAGAGGTGTGTGTGGCTGAACTTGTGCAAGGGAAGCCCTATGAGTGCCCAGCGTTAACCAAACCCAAGGAGAAGAGTGATCGGCCACAGAAATAACAAAAAAAAGCCGAGGTTGAAAGGAGTACTCATTCGACATTACGAAAACGGATGAGATCAACAACATACTGTTGAAGGATGGGCAGTTAAAGCTTGAAGATGGTCATGTCCTTCCATCGGCTGAAGAAGTAATGGGAAAGAAAGACTGCAAGTGGCACAATTCTTGGAGCCACACCACTAACAATTGTGTAGTATTTCGGAACCATCTCCAAAAGGGAATCTCAGCTTGTTCAATTTCATTGCCTTTCCTTGTTGCCCATGTGGAATCAGGCTATTGCCAAGTCGCTGAGGAATAAGAAGTCTCGGTATGCCGAAAAGCGGATGCTCGTCCAATCAGTCCAAGCATAGACAGATCCTAGTGCTAGTGTCAGATCCTCCTTTTGATGGTGAATGTCGGAAATGGAAATGCTGTTGAAAGATGAATCCTCTGCGCACATCCAATTCTTCCTTCTAATAAGGCATTCTTCGATGCATCCACTTTGCTGTCTTATGCTTATGTTGGCATATTCTAATAAGGATTGCCTTATTCCGGATTCAATAGCAACTGGAAGCCTTTCCTTATTGCTAAGAGCTTCTTTGCCTACTTCTATTCCTTTTTAATTTCCCATCCTTTCATTTGAATGAAGGAGAGTTTGTCCTAGCCAGTTTCCTCAACTCAAGGTCAGAAAAAAGCGGAAGAAGCGCTGTGCTAGTGAATCGAGAAGTCTTTCACAGTCTTATTTATTGAAGTGAACTTTCAGCGCCGAGTTCATCGAAGGAGCAGAAGAGGGTAGAGGAGGAATCTGTCGCTACTGTAGTTGCTCTTTTGTCTCTATCTGTCGGTCCATTCCGTATTCCCGTTCTCTTAGAAAGAATGGCTCTCTTCCCTTGGCCTCGTTGTCTCTATCGATCTCACAAATCTCTCTGGTATAGGCAAGGGCTCATCTGTGAATGAATCCCTTTACTTTATTCCTCCTCCCCTTCTTTGTTGGTTGCGTAGCGGAGGTCGATTTGGGAAAGTCCCCAACTGGTCTTGACCGACCAACAGCCCTTGCTTGGCTCTTCGGGCTAAAGTCTTTTGAAAAGCTTTTATGATGCCTTAGTTTAGTAAAGAAAGGCTTTATTTTTTGTGGTCTGCGATGGGTCTAGCCCCGTGAGCCTCTCCAAACGTTCTCAAATCGGCCTTTTCTTTGTTGTTGTTGCGGGCGTACGGTATTACGGCCTTTATTTTTCTACTTTCTCAAAATATAGAGCAGCGAATCGAGAGTCTCTCTCTATGTCACCATTCCTTTCTTCGATTCTATGGCAGTTAATCCAAAGCTGGTGCAAGCGATCTCATAGGTGGATTGAGATAGGAAAGCATCAAGCAAGAAAAGGCTTTTACTAAAACTAAACTAAATAAGGCCGGTTCTCCTAAGCAATTAAATTAAAGGGCTACGGCTTTCGCGGGCAATCAAGGCCATAGCTTGGTTCGTGCGTACGATTCTTTTATTAAAGAAGTCTCTCCTATTGCAAGCAAGGCTTTAATCGCTTCAAGTGCTTTTCCTTTCGCTTCGCTCGACTGAGTCTGAGTATGTACCTTTATCGATCGAGCTTTCCAGGCTCTCGTTTATCCTGGTTTGACCATGGATCCGGCACATGACGAGACCATTTCGTCTGCTCTACACGAGCCTTAGAATGAGTTTGATTGTCAAAATGTGGGATTACCTATATTCATATTCTTCCTTCTTTTAGCAGCTCATCTTGAATCTTGAATGTTTAGCGAAAGGCTTCAAGGGATTCTATTTTCACTTTGCTATCTTGAATCGTTTGAAGATGCTGGTTCGATAGGACCAGGCGAGTAAATGCTTTTTGCTCACCTGGTGAGAGGTGCATCTCCTTAATACCGAATTCTCTGATAATAAGAATACCCGGGGCAATCCTCTAATTAGATTCACTTCGGTCAGATCAAGCTATTTGGGGCAGTAAAAATAAATTCGGAATGAGCGCAAGTTGAGTCGACTGTTTTTTCTCTAGTCTTTAGCTTGGCACTAGTCTTCCTTCCCCCTTCGAACTTCACTATCTGACTATCGAGAATGAACTCGAATGTTAGAATAGGCTGAAAGAATACAATTCCCCTTTATCACTCTCTATCCACGGCCTTTGCCATTAGTTAGCTTGCACTTTGAGTTTTCAAAGTTAAGGTGCGCTTCCCTTCCAGTCGAATAGAAACTATTAAAGCAAAGGCAAGTGGCATTGGTCTTCTATTTCTATTAGACAATCACTTTACTTTGCGAAAGACATACCCGGTTGAGTTCAACTAAACCAATCGACGAGAGGGATACCTTGTTCTACCATTGATTCACCTTCTTCCCATGACACCGACCTATATCCCAACCAATCCAGCAAGCGAACTTGTAGGTCTGACTGGCTTGAAAGCAGGAAACTCTCATCGGAGAACGAGTTCCCCCGCCTTTCATAAATCGATCGCTATCAGTGAATTTGATGTCAGAGAAAGGGGTGCGTCCTCAGCCGGCGAGGAAGACTAACTATCTGATCTTTATTTACGTGATTGAGCGGGATTTTGAAAAGCACAGCACGGAATTAGATGAGTCATCATCGGCCCTGCCATGCCTTAAGTATCCACTTCTGAACCGGACACATATAGATAGTCTATTGAATCACAGGTCAACGGAATGCGATCAGAGGCAAGCTCAACAAGCCAGCTCAGATTCAAAAGATAGGTGCCGAGCCGGGGTTGATGAAAGATCACACTCTAATAGAAGATAAAGAGTTGGAAATACAAAAGCCACTTCTCAATACATAGTGGATTCAAGTTCAATGAAACCGTTTGACCGTTGGCTTAATGGACGAATTCGTATAGAAAGGAACCTCAGGGCCACTCGATCAAAGCGGAGAGGAACCTGCTCTGATAGACGAGACTCTATGTTCAGATATGGGCAGTCCCATGCCCAAGAACGAAAGCAAGCGCGCTACAACTAAAAGCATGAGCTCGCCCATCTTTGATCAAGGAAAGAGACTCAAGGCTTTCCCAAAGAAATCATTGTCCGGATAAGGCTCAATTGAATTAGCAGCGGATGGCCACAAAGCGAGAGGAGCCAATGGAAAACCATCCAATCGGGCTCACATCGGGCAAGGAGGTCCTCAGCCTACGGGGCTAATCGCTAAAGGGCAAAGTCCATGAAAGAGGGAATCGGAGGTGAAGCCTAAGATGAGGTGGGAATAGAGAGAGACTGGAAAAGGAATCATGGTAGTACGCCTCAAGATTGGAATGAGGGGAAGGAAATAAAAATGGATAGGAGAGAAGACAGCATACGAACATCAAGTGGAGCACCGAAGGTAGCTCCATGAATGGAGAGAGTTACGAGAAGGGAACGGAGGCACTGAGGCCATCAACATCTGGTTGTACCTTGAGAATTCATCCGTGAAGGAAAATGTGGAATGTCCCGACGTCTTGTCAACTAAGATATCACTCTGCGGCAGCATTAAAGAAAGTAATCCTTAGGACTGGCACGCTTTCAATTGGAATTAGTCCTGACTTTTTCGAGTAAGCAAGCGCGAAGCCGTAGCCTTTGGAAGCAAGGCTTTCCTCAAAAGTGAGTTCTAGGAATAGGAAGACAGTGATCGTCGAATCCGGTGTAGATCCGTAGAATCGGGTCTTTGTTTGCAAGGGGCTTCCGGCTAGTCCTTCTCCGTGGGTGGCTCCCGATCTTATATTATATATCTGGGTCCTTTGCTTCCCGTGATTCTTCTAGCCGTCATGCATTCGGCCTGTCTATTGGGTGCCCCTATTGTCATGCCTGGGGCCATATGCTAAAGGACTATGTCAAGAAGAAGCAAGCGGATTTCTGCAGGCAACAATCTGTCTCCAAGCTTTTGAACAGCTGATACTTACTTTTTCCTGATTCTTATTCCTTTATTCGTTTGGTTGGATTTACGTCCCGTAGAGTACGAAGGGCGTTCGCCGCTGATGCCCGTAGAAATATCTATATCTTTGTTTGAAGCCTATAGCGCTTTCTAACGAAAGTAAGTTCGGTGATCCAGTGACGGGAATAACTTAATTCATGCAAGTCCCAACTCTGATGCTTAAAGTAAAGGGGCGATAAAGGTAAAGATTTGAGGCAGTGACCGAATGACCTAGGGCCCGTTTACTAAGAAGTAGAAGTTCACATGCCCTGCAACGGATCTCAAACAAAGCGTGGCTGACAACGGGGCTATCTTTCCAAGAAAGAAAGTATGGCTTACACTTTCTTAGGAAGTAAGAACAGGTGGAAGTGGGCTGGGTAATTTACCACAAGGCAGCCCTAATTTCCGCCAGTAACTGTCTGTACAACGGAAAGGACTGGAGATGAATCGGTCGTAGTCATTGCGGGTAATAAAACTAGCCCACGCTGTGAAGGGAATGAGCTAGCTGAAGCTTCTGACGATTCTGACTGAGACCTCGGTGAGGAGACTGAGTCCTCTTCTTACGGAACCGGACTCCGACTCCTTTTGGGAGAATTTGTGATATGGATCAATCGAGGCTCCTAGCCTGGAATTATTGAAGGATGCAGGATCACTTCCTTCCTTGCGGGGGTGGATTTTGTTTAAAGATGATTCTTTGCGGTGGCAAAGGCATTTGAGCCGAGGCTTGCCCCTATCTATAAGGAACGAGTGACCCGCGAAGGCAAATCCTCAGTGACTTTTCATGATGAAATTGGATCATGGGAAGATAGTGTAGAAAAAGGAGAAGGCTCGTCTTCTTGCTCCCCCCCTGGGATTAGTGATAGAAGTTACATAAGAGGTTATTCTATTAGCTCCATGCCTACGCGGCGATATTAGTTAGTTTGGAGAACCCCTGGGCGTTGGACCCTCTTTTTCTTTTGGAACAGCCCGAGCTAGATGACAAAGCAGAGCTGGAAGGTACTTTTTGATGCTATCGAAGTACCTCGCAATCTTTTCTTCTGTTGCAGGCCTCGGAATGTAAGTCAAAGCATTGAAGGAGTTGTCCTCTCCTTTCATAGAAAGAAATGGGCTGGGCGCTTCTTCTCTAGCCTGAAAGGCCAGCTTATTACATTACAAATTTTTTTTCGATCGTTTCCCACCGCCCATGCTCCTATTGCTTCTGGAAAGAAAGTAAGTCCCTATTCTTCTTATTATGGTTATATACCCACTTTTTACTGGTGACAACCATTCGTACCCCTCTTTTGGAAAGGAAGAAGAAGAGCTTAAGGCCGCCACTTAATTAGATTCGCTACCTCTCTTTGATTAGCGGTAGGGGCTGTCAGCCAACAACAACAAAGCGATAGGAGCAAGACGGCCAGAAGCGGAGGATCAATCGACTGGAATTGCCCCTAACTCCTCTTCACGCAAGGCGCACTCTAATGATTCATGAAATGGATCACGGAAGCCGAGATGAATTATTTTTTCATTATATGAGTGGAAAGACAGGGAGAAAAGCATTGATAGTTTTCCAGTTCCACCGCTTGCATTAAAAAGACTACAAAGCCCGAGGGGACAAGAGAAGAGCAATAAAAGGCCCAGCCTTGATTGTTGTAGCTTCAAGCCACTCAAGCAGAGAGAAAGCCCTTGTTTGTTCAGGCTTAGAGCAAAGACCAATGGAAAAGGTGACGGATCTCCGCAGCTAAACCATCGTCAGGTGATTTGAAAGCAGCCCCCATTCGAATTACGTTAGGTGGCCTTTGCTTTTCTTATTCAGGGTGATATGCTATCTTTTTGATCGATCGTTCGCGTCAGCTGCTGTTCATTCTGCTCTAGCTACAAACATCTTTCAAGTGCCCTTCGTAAGGTAAGGAGGCACTCGACAGTTACTTTTTTTTGTTGCTGTACAGCCTTTAGACTATGGGAGCAGCAAGGCGAGTCACAGTGACGTCTTATACAGCCGAACTCACACACCTTAGTCTTTTTTCCACCATCCTCTGCCGTAGCAGAAGCAGCAGCGGTCGGAGACCTAAGAAATGGGGTACCCTTTGGGAGGTGGGAAACAAAGATTCTCTTTAGTCAAATAGGCCCTGTAACGAAGTCAAATAGGTACGCTGTTCTCGCCAGAATGTGGCTAATTACGTATGACTCGTTAAACGCGACTTTCTTAGCCGTCATAGTGTAAGTCTAGTAAGAACTACTACTTCTTTCTCTGATTCGATAGCCTTTATAGATAGTCAATAAAGAGTGGGAGTACTTACTCATATAGCCAGCTATGAGTGACTACACGTACCTGCCCTCTCCTGTAAGTCGAGTGGTTTAACTCCTTAACAGGACAGTGACTGACGTACCTTGTTCTTGATGTCTGACGTCGGTAGCTTCATGCTATGCTCGAAGAAGGGAAGGGGGATCAGACTAGTATGGCTTGCCCTCAAAGCTTAGAATGCCTCCTTTCCTATTATCTGCCTGCTTTGCTTAGCTATCCTCTTTCAAAGTAGGCATGAGCGCCTAGCAGTGCCTGTCTCCCTATCTAGATCAGGCTATCCACGTATCTGATGTCGAGAATGCAAGTCTTGGTCAATCGGATAGCTGAAAGCTAAGTCATGTTATAATGTATTCCCCTATGACTTGTCCGCATTCAGGACGGAAAATAAATAGACTATTAATTGCTATATGTTAATAGATATCAACTAGGCTGGTATAGTAAGAAGGCTGAGGAACGATAGGATGCTAAAGATCGGATTCTGTTAGCTTATCCGCAGTTCCTGATCGAAAACGTGCTACTCCTACTGAGACTGCTGCGGATTCAATACAATAGGCTAAATGCCCCCATTCTTAGCGTAAAGGAAAGGCTGTCCTCTAGTTTAACTGAACGCCGGCAAATAGAATAGAATGGAATTGGCTTAGAATCGAAGGAGGATATTCATCTTTCATGTTTGATGTTTTCCAAAGACTATCTATTTGAATCCCCGAGAAGGAAGGTCTCAACACCGGGCTGTCCTCCCAATCAACAAAACTAGAACTACTGGTGACTGACCTGTCCTACAACTTACTTGCTTTCGGACTTCCTGGCTGAAGAGCAAAGAGATATCTATTTTACAGTAAAGCTGTAGCTTCATCTCATCTTAGAATAGCTATTCCGCTCGCTGGCATATTCGGTAATAATGAATGAACTAAACTAAAAAGAAAAAGAGGAGGAAAGTCAAAAGGCAATCAGACTGGCTTACAGGCCAACTGCTTCAAAGCCTAGCTGACTAACTGCCATCCCTAACTCACTAGCTTTCAGAAGAGGGAATCCAATCCATAGGTCAAACTACTTGCAACAACTTCTTCGAAGAGAAAGCTGCTGCCCTTCTATAAAAGAAAAAGGATTGTCTTATCCTACTTTCTTTCCTACTTGACAGGCCAATTCATCAATTGATACTGAACGAGACTTTTGTCCATCTTTTAACTAAGATATCAATTGTACAAAATCCATTCCTTTCGCTGCTGACCATCAGAGTATATACGTTTTTGCTTTTTGGATTACTAAAAAACCAAACTGAAAGCATGGATGGCATTGAAGAGCTAGATCATAGCCGGTATCAGGCAACTCAAAGGCCAACCCAAGATCAGATGAATAAGATCGCTTCCTCTACTTGGAGGGCTGGGTGAAGGCAATGAAGGAAAGCAAAAATAGAACTAGAACGAGAGGCGACGGAGGCTGCTTTCTCAATAGGTGACGACAGGGCCAGAACGGAACGGAGGAGAACGGGCAAGATGAAAATCTTTTTCGTCGGTCAATATCTGTAATCAAATAATTGGTTGCATGTGCTCTTTGATACTAATGGGTAAAGGAAGAAGTCGTACCAGACAAGTTCAATCAGTAATGGCTGTGAGGCACCGAGTCTGATCTGAATAGGCATCAACAAGCACATAGATGTCCGAGGGTCGAGGTACTTGAGCTGATTTTCCCTTTAGAAAGGAGACAATAAGCCCGTCAACATTGAAGCTTTCGCTTTTGGCAGCTGTTAGGCAATACCGTACGCAAGTCCGGCTCCATATAGTGACGGTGCGTTAAGGCGAGTTGATGAGCTAATACGGCTGGCTGACTTTTCATATGTGGAGGCAACCTGACGTTAAGCACTGGGGCCAGCCACAAAGGAATAGGCCTTTTTTACCTGCCTTTGAAAAGGCTTAACTTCGCGTATTAGCAAGAACGGAATTTCTGTTTGAAAGAAAGTCTTACCGTGTACTAAAGCTTTCGCGTGGCGAATGCGCTTATCTAACAGGAAAAGGACTGACCGCATTAAAGAACAAAGATTTAATTTATAAGTCTTATTAACCGTTCGTGCCCCATTAGTCCTCTTCTCGCTTAGGCTCGGCGGATATTGTCCTTTGGGTTCGGACCGGGAGTTTCCGGGCTTTCATGTAAGTATTTGATAGAGTTTAAAAGGAGCGTAGCCGTAGCCTTATTCCGTTGGGAGGGATTTACGTGAAAGAATATTTATAAGATTGGTATATAGGCTTTCTCTGGAAAGTGGCTCAGCTTTGGGGGCTTTGGACGCAAGGAGCGACGAAGGGGCTGGAGGATATGGGGCATGCAAGGAGGGCATCAATCCCAGGAAGAAATCTTGCTTATACCACTGACCCTCTTAGACCACTCTTAAGGTAGTTTACAGACTAACTCATCCTACTGGCATAAGCCCAACTCTTAGAAAGAGGATGGACCCTAAGAAAGCTATTTCAATCACTTAGTTGGAAAAGGTAGACTATGGAAAGAATCACTTCATCCTTCCTCTTCAAGACCAATAACTAGGTAGCCTGAGAGCAAGGAGGAATTGTCTAAGTCCTCTTGCTTGACCTATTTCCTTTTTCTTTAGACTTTATAACTCCTGACCCCAAGCTAGGAATTAAATTGTTTTCTGATTGCAGTGACTGCCCTTACACAACCGGAAAGACATTGACTCGATCGACAGGCCCTCGCTACAAGACTGAAACAATTCGAATGATAGAAGAATCGACAGCTGCTCCTGCGCTTACTACTTTGAAAAGAGAGCATGGGGCTAGACCAGGAAAAGCATAGACTCGATCTACTTCAACAGCAGTCACTTCACCACCTGAAGGAAGATGAGTACTTTTTTCGGGAAATAAGTTTCAATCAACTCATCCCTTAGTTTTGAGGCTTAGCTTAAGTTAAGCTCTTTGATTGAGGATTGGGTAAGAGATGGACTGGAAGACTTCGAGCACTTCCGGGTTCCCCTAGGTCTATTAGACCACCATCAACTCATAGACCAATAGAAGACTTAGACATTTATTCTTTTTATTTTACGAGGTACAAAGCAAGAACCAAAAAGCATTGAAGCGAATCAAGCAAGAGAAAAGCGGAAAAGGTTCTAGACCTCCAGGAAAAATAGGAAAACATAGCCTACTAAAGAGCCAGACAAAGAAGAAAAAGCAAGAGGTTTGAGTGAGACAGCAAGAACGTCAGCTCACCCAAGGAAGGACGAAGGAAGAGCTTTGAAATCCTCATCAAGTGAGACAGAAAGGGCAGCTACTTAAATAAGATAAGGAATTGAACCTATGAGTTCGATCCATTAGGTTCTTCGATTTATTCAGGTAATTTAATTAGTTGGGGAGAAAATAGACTTCCCGCCATAGCTTGCCTCAGGTGGAATGGAATTCTTCAGTCTTAGACCATCCTTCAAGAACATTGCACGTAGCATCACCACTTCCTACGCATTTCGTCGGTCAAAAGACCAGGTCCCATTTCCTATTTCCACATCTCCGGTACCTATCTTATGGTCTAATTCACCTCGCAACTAAGGGCGCACTTATCTTCTCATAATTACAGGATCACCTCGTATTTAGTACTTCTATGATATCGAAATCCGGGTTAAACTACGGTTCACCCACTTCTGGCTCATCAACTGGGGCAGATCACTCATCTTCGGTTTTTATTCTTCCCTATCAACCCACCCTAAAGCATAGGAAACTACGTCAATCAGAGGTTGTTAGCCCCTGTCCATGATTGGTTTATGGCGGTTCTTCGCCAGATACCCATGGATGGCACCTTCGAACCGCAAGGGCAGATAAGTAGTTTACTTGTGAAAACTTCACTATAGACTGCTTTCTTAGCCAATAACTCTATCTCTGAGAAGTTGTGCTATGAGGAGGCTCTTTGCTTCTTTCGTCCCATCGAGGAAATAGCCTTTTCGCTCCTCTCCCGTTGGTCGAGTGGCTTTCGCTCCTCAAACTCTTCAAAAGAAGCCATCCTTGCACCTTAGAAATCTAAAACTGTTGTTTCCTTTAGGAGCTGAAATGCCGACATCTACTATTCCATCAAAGAGCCTATTCGTCGTAAGCCCTTCTAGTTCATCTACATCAGCTAATATCGAATCGCCTGTTGTGCCCCGAGAATGGTCTGTTACGGGCTATCATTCGTATGCAGTTCAGTTGATCGATCCAGGTCCATTCCGCCTCTCTTCGGGAAGGAGGTCAAGCAGGGCTTCTTCAACCTTGGAGAGTTCTTCTGAAGCTATGTCCGCTGACGAAGTTGGGGAGCTTGGCCAGTCTCTCTATCGCCCTGACCTTCGAAAGAGGATCCTCTTTTCTGGCACTAAGTTCTCCTTCGCCCGATTCGACATCGGAAGAAGCCCCCCAAAATGGTTTTCCAAAAATGGGTGATCAAAAGATCGAATCACTATGCGTATCTTGGTGGTCTTTCTTGCTTTCAGTCTATCCGCAATTGATGGTTCAGGAAGGCTGCATCGATATTGGCATAGTGTGAATTCTACTGATCCTTGATAGAAGATCGACTGGAATCCTATATATAAATAAGGAAGTTCTTTCTGATCCTAGTCTTGGCTTGGTTCACCGTCTATCTTTGCTCTTAGGGCAATGGGATAGCAGTGCAGATGTGATGTGCACATGAATTGAATCAAGAGTCAAGCTATCCACCACTTGCAATTGAAGCAGCTTAGGGACTTTTTTCCTTTCTTATCAGTTGAGACAAGAAAGCAAGGAAGAGAATTAGGTCTGCTATGAGGTCTTCGAAAGTACCCTCTGTCCCAGCCAGGCCTTGGTCCTTATGATTTATTTGTATTAGAACAGCCTAGACCATGGGAGCTTGGGGATGTCATTTAGGGGGGGGCTGGTAATAGGAGGCTATTGGCAATCGCTAACTATCTTAATCAGAGCTTATTAAGACCCCTGATTAACTGCTTTATTTTTTGGTTGGAAGCCTAATGTATGCAATGACGTGCACTCGCCCGGACATCGCTTATGCCGTAAGTGTGACTAGTAACCCCGGTTTGGGGCATTGGAATGCATGGCTAAGGAGAATTTTTTTTTTTTCTCTCGCGCATTGATCTTGATCTGGTGTATGGAAGATAAAGTCTTCTACTAAAAGGATATAGGGATGCGGATTAGGGAAGAGATTTGGATGAAAGCAAATCCACTGTCGGGTGGATCTTCATGTATGGAGGAGCTAACTTGGATAGTGGCTTGAGAACAACCTTCTCTCTCATCTTTTGGCTGGGTGCAGATGGATTCGGGGAGGGAGTGGAACTTTACCACTCGACACGGAAAGTGAAAGAACTCCATTACTAAATGGAGAGGATAAGTGCTATTCAAATGTCTAACCTACCGATTTCGGTGATACATGTAGGGCTAATATGCTATGCTTTATTCCGCGGTATATAGGAATGGTTCTTTTTTGCAATATGCCAAAAGCCTTGGAATGCCACCCGGCCTTCACAATGGGCATCCCCGTTTTTGGTCCAGTGGTACTGGCTTGTCGAGAACGTCCGAGCTTGATGTTACTCCCGACTGCCCGATTACGACCCTTGATCCTAACCCTCGGAGCGAAGTTGCGGGCAAGCAATGAATTCTATTTTACGCAAGAGGTTCGCTCCGCCCCTTGCTTGTAATTCCCGATCTTCTCTTGTTTTGCCCTTTATTTCGGAGGAAAGCGAGTTCTTCCCCACGTATCGGTATAAACAAAAAATCCTCTTCTTCGGCTGTTCACAAGTCTTCGGATGTTAACAAGCCTAAACAGCTATTACTGGAGGTGAGGAAGGGGGCTCTGAGAGAAGGATTCGACCTTCCTTCGATCAAAAGAGTTAAGGTGGAATGAGATTAGCAATAGCATTATATTTCTTTAAAGATGGATTCCCCTGGAGAATCAATTTGAAAATACAAAAGTGTTGAAGTCAATTTACTAGCTGGATTCTATTATCGTAAACCGATGACTTAGAATTTTAGAATATGCTGGTACCTAAGCGATGTATTCAATCCCATTTGACCTTGCCCAATAAAGACTTCCCATTGCCTTATAGTAAGATTAAGTGGAAAAACCACCTACTCTGCCCCTCCACCCGAATAACTTTTTATCTTCCACCCAACGGCTCAGACGGAGGATCAAAAGAAGCGAAATCCCCAAAGGCCTGGATCTTTTGCGTGCGCTCGACTGCAAGTCTTTTGGGGACCTTTGGGCTAACGAGAGCTCTTCGAGTTCGCCTTCTATGCCTAGTGGCTTTGGAAAGGCATACCTTGAATCTAGCCCGAACTGAGGACGTTGGAGTATCTCTCTCTTCCTATCCGATATCAGCCATCAAACCCTGTAGGATAGAAGCCTACCTACTATAACCGGCTCATCTGTTTACCCGAGTTAGACCGCTAGCATCTTACCTTACATCAAGAGTCCCTACCCCCATCTTTCTCCATCCCGTCACGAGCAATCGAATGAGTTTTGGGAAATGTGAAAGAAAAGAAGATAGATGCCCGGTGTCTCATTCAAGCTTTAGGCTTGTTCGGAAAGTCCTCTCTTTCCAGCGCTCTCCTCTAGCCCTATCTTTCGCCTAGGTGGAGAGGAGGCCTATTCGCAGCCTTTTATCCGATACAATACGCACCTTACCTGAAGATCAAATTCCCCCTGGCGAACTATTCATATTAGATTCACCGGCTGGATTCAGGAAGCGTGAAAGCGGTCAGATGGAAGTTGTTCTTACTTTCGAACGGAGAAGCACCAACTCCAACTATTCATGCCATCTTCATTGGGCTGACAAGAAAAGGCAGCTTCCAAGCAACCCGAACTACCTTAGCCTTAGTAAGTACTACTTCTGAAAGGAAGGACGTAAGCTTACCTGGTCAACAACTGAAAAAAGGGCTACTCTTAGTACTTAGTACTAAACTAAATGAAAAACCTATTTCCATGCCTAACAACAGCCTTACTCGACTCGCTAACCAAACCAACAGTCCTGTATCATATAACTAATAAACCTGGCTTGCTTCCTCAAGTCAGTCCAAGCGGGGCGTTAAAGCTACTTCCTCTAAACTTAAGTAAGGAAAAAAAGAGTTCCTGCTTCTCATAGCTTCTGTCACTGGCTTGCCTTGCTATCTAATTCATAGATCCTAACTTATCTTAAGCATCAACTACTTTAAAATTTC